ACCAAGCGATTTGATTAATGTCTAGTACAATTTCTCAGAAAGAAGCCAATATTCGAACTATTCTTCCGGAACCGGAAGAAGAATAGTTCAAGTTCTATATTCAGAATGGAAGGATTTTTGTGGCGATCTGAAATCAGTTATTGAGAGTGCTCATTCATTGCATGAGCATTCTCAATATTATGCCCTGAAGAGGACTCGAACCCCCATGTTCTTTCTTTGAGTCTCACGTGTCTACCATCTAACCATCAAGGCATCTTTCAAGTGAATCGTATTCCATGAATATGATCTTCTTGTATCAAATTCTGTTCGAAAATAGATGCAGGATGGATTCTTAGATTCTCAAAAACTTGACAAGAATGAATGTTTTTATTACAATATCTAGTGAATGATTATTTTAGAGTATCACGACAATTACTAATTCCAGATCTAACATAAAACCTAGGAGAAAAGAACCAAAAAAAAATGATGAAACACGAGAATCCTTTTGATATGGGAGAAAAAAATAACGGAAAATTCGCAAGGGAGTTTTTGACATTTTTTCCCGATTCGTATCTGTCTTTTACGACGGTAGAATTGGCTTTTATAATAGAGTGCTTAAAAGCAAAAATCAATGACGACAAAGAAATCAACACTCCTTATATACCTTTGAAGAAAAAAGAACTTGTTTATCGAATAATATCAGAGCGCGTAAAAAGGAGTCCTAACGAACACCGAGATGAGGATATCTATCAAGACATTGAGAGGAATAAGGAGGGTTATCTGCAAGCCATTGAGGACTTCTTGTTCTTTGTGGCGGAGAAAGAAAAAGAAAGAAATCAATGATTCAATATATCACGAAAGAGAATATCATATATTCCATATTATCCTCTTTCGTGATAATGGAATCCAAATGAAAATCTTAGTATTTTGAAGAAAAAAGAACTTGTTTATCGAATAATATCAGAGCGCGTAAAAAGGAGTCCTAATGAACAAAGATAAAAAATGCAGCATTCTAGTAATTATTCTATGGATTCGTTAGAATCATTAGTGGATTAGTTCTTACTAAAAGAATCAAGAATGGAATGAAAGGCTTTGACCCTTAGGAGACCTATCTTTGTTTCTATTGCAAAAGATCTTCTTGTATCAAATTCTGTTTGAAAATAGATGCAGAATGGATGGATTCTTCTAGAAGGTATCGAGAAGACTTGACACGCATTCTGTTTGAGAATGGATTTTGAGATTCTAGAAGGTATCGGGAAGACTTGACACGCATTCTGTTTGAGAATGGATTCTTCTAGAAGGTATCGAAAAGACTTGACATTCATTCTGTTTTATATTCGAATTTCATGAAATTGAACTTGAATCAAAGGAGGTAAAGTAAAATACCATGCGACGTATCCCTATAATAGTGAAAGGAGGGAATATGTCCATCCTCTGGTGGGCTTTGATCGTTGTTGTAGCCATGGCTGGCTATGGCATGTTGGGAGATGATCTGGAAAAAACCCTCGGGTTACGGGTCATCTACCATAGGCGTCTGTCTATTTCCCTGTATCTTGCAATAGTGTTCACATTGTTCTTCCCACAAACGGTCTACGACCTGGTGATGTTGGTAGGCGACCTGGTTCTATTGGCATAGAAATGGTTGGAACCTTTTGATTTGTCTCTTCACAAATTCTTCATCAAATTCTTAATCAAAATAGGATTTTGGGAAATGAATGGATTGCAGCGGAAAGAGGCTCCAACTGGATATTTATATACCGTTTTGATACCGACGTATTGGAAGCTCTTTAGATATCTCTCTCAGGGTTCCGAAGTATTTCGTAGGTATCTCTTGCCGGAGGATTTTCGAATCATTATTTATCGAGTGATGTTTTTGGGGTTTCTCGATAAGATTTTTCAAAGTATTTGGAGGGAGGTTAGAATCGTGGTGGGGATCCGTTCTGACATTTTTGTGGTTATTTGGAGGAAGCTTCGCCGATTCCGATGGCGCGGATGATCTCAGGATTTCCTCGGTATTGTTCTCGAAGATCTCCACGAAACGTTTTATTTGAGTTCCAAAAAGTTTTCATTATTGACTCTCCTTACATTTCTTTCTAAACGGACTCATATCGATTTCCATATAGATCTTCCATATAGATCTCAATTCGATATTCACAAATCCCATTTGTATAGATATACCTGTCTATCTCTATCAAGCTAATCCTAAATAGAATGCCAGGGCGTAGGGATCCATATGTCAACATAATATCTATTTCCATACACTCGAATGACCCATTCTCATAATAAGAATGTACATAACCCTATTCCAGTCTGGTCCGGTATGGAATGAACTTATAATCTGATGATCGAGTCGATTCCATGATTATAAGTTCATAACCCTAGCCCATTCCCATTTTTGGCGGAACAGATCCACTAATTCTTTGATTCCAGTTACTAAGAGGGATCTTGAACTAAGAAATAGACCTAAAAGCTAAAAGAGGGTATCCTGAACAATTGCAAGAATTGGATTCATTGCTATTCC